TCAACAGATCTCAATGAAAAAAAAAATAGGATTTATGGCTACACAAACCGTTGAGGGTAGTTCTAGATCTGGTCCAAGACGAACTGTTGTAGGAGATTTATTGAAACCATTGAATTCAGAATATGGTAAAGTAGCTCCGGGATGGGGAACTACCCCTTTGATGGGTATTGCAATGGCTCTATTTGCGGTATTTCTCTCTATTATTTTAGAGATTTATAATTCGTCCATTTTACTGGACCAAATTTCTAATTAGAGAATTAGATTCACAAGAACCAACTAACTAGTTTTTCAATAGAAAGTAAAGTTTAGCTTAGCATTTAGGTCGTTGATTTTTAGACCATTCCATTTTTATTTGGTAGTTCGACCGCGAAACTTCTTTGTTTCTGTATTTCCGGAATATGAGTGTGTGACTTGTTACAATTGATCCTATTGATAGTACAGAACATAAAAAGGATACGTCATCTTTCTTATCTTGATAGAGATGGCTTTACCCCGTCAGATATTTATTCTAATATCTGGAGCACGGAATATAGAAAAGAAATAGATTCTAAAGTATTAGAACTATGATTCATACTTAATATTTATATTTAGACCTCGCAACCGGACGAAAAAAAAATTAAAGAGTTAGAATAATAAATTTCAAAAAATAAAATAGAACGATTTTTATTCTTTTAAACTGCCGCCGCTTATCTTTATTTTGATCAATGGACGATCAAAATCAATTTTTTTTTGTATTTTTTTTTCATTATATCTATTCATTGAATAAGTGATGATCCAGCAGTTCTTACTCAGAGAATTTTTGGACTTGGATTAAAGGTTTTTTTTGAAATCATCGTGGTTCTGGTATGAATCTGAGGTTTTTGAATTGATTCTATAGGGTCTTAACAAGAAAATTCCTATCAATAATAATAAAAAACAACAGTAAAATCGTATTAAATACAGACAAAAAAAAATGAGGTGAATAATAGAATATTCAAGAGGCCGGTAACGATCAAGAGAAAAGACGAGTGAGCCGACTTGAAATTTTGGCATTATAAACACAAAGAATACCTTTTGGATTTCCATTTTTTTTATCTTCAAAAAAGATTGGAATCATAGGATTAAGTTAAGAAGTTTAAAACTTTCTATTCCACATATCCGTTTTCCAAATAACTAGTATTTTTGTTTGAGCCGTACGAGATGAAATTCTCATATACGGTTCTCAGGGGGGTCCTTTGGTTTACCTATCTCAATAAAGTCTATGATTGGTTCGAAGAACGTCTTGAGATTCAGGCGATTGCCGATGATATAACTAGTAAATATGTTCCTCCTCATGTCAATATATTTTATTGTTTAGGAGGAATTACACTTACTTGTTTTTTAGTCCAAGTAGCGACGGGTTTTGCTATGACTTTTTATTATCGTCCGACCGTTACCGAGGCTTTTGCTTCTGTTCAATATATAATGACTGAGGCTAACTTTGGTTGGTTAATCCGATCAGTTCATCGATGGTCGGCAAGTATGATGGTCTTAATGATGATCTTGCACGTATTTCGCGTGTATCTCACCGGTGGTTTTAAAAAACCTCGCGAACTGACTTGGGTTACAGGTGTAGTTTTGGGTGTATTGACTGCATCCTTTGGTGTAACCGGTTATTCCTTACCTTGGGACCAAATTGGTTATTGGGCAGTAAAAATTGTAACAGGTGTACCCGACGCTATTCCTGTAATAGGATCGTCGGTGGTAGAGTTGTTGCGCGGAAGCGCTAGTGTGGGACAATCTACCTTGACTCGTTTTTATAGTTTACATACTTTTGTATTACCTCTTCTTACTGCCGTATTCATGTTAATGCACTTTCCAATGATACGTAAGCAAGGCATTTCCGGTCCTTTATAGAGAATATGAATCATAGATATTTGTAATCAATCATTTTGGGGAGGAGTATATAGTATTTCATTGCTACAAATATGCATTATTAAAAAAAAATAAGACATGTATTTGGATATTTCCCTTCAACTTAACAAAATAAATTGCATTCTTTATTTGATATACACGAATAGTTGAAGGGAACTCTCCGAAAAAATAATGGATTATGGGAGTGTGTGACTTGAACTATTGATTGGGCCGTGCAGTATGACTTGATCTTATCTGCCACATTTGAATTCATAATTAAATGTGTCTTTTTTCCAACCACCGCGCCAGTCCCCTACGGAGGATAGGCCGGTTCGCTTGAAGAGAATCTTTTCTATGATCAGACTCTATCATATCCTGCATGATATAGGCTCCGTAATATCCAGTGATATAAGTAAGTAATGTGATATAATCCGGATTATGTCTTCTGTATTTCACTTAACTTAATAGTATGGAAATGCAGTCATTTCCTATGCATTGACTCAATTTATGATACTATCGGAGTGAAACAAGTAGATCTAAAGAAAAACGTGGGTTGTATTCTATTAGTAACAAGTAAATCCTTTCTATGTAAAAAATTCCGAAATTCATTTTTGGAGGGAGAACAGTC